AGAATTGATTTTTTTTGATCATACATACTTGACAACCAAATTTGGGTTCTTTTTACGGACCTGATGTCGCTAAATCCGCGACTCTAGAAATTCATTTCGGCCAATTGAACCTTCTCGAACTGTTTCTTTTTAAGAACCAAAAAGATTTGGGCCAAAATAACAGATGCCAAGAAGACCAAAAGGCCTTGGACACGTAATGGATCTTGAAGTACTATTTCTGCATCTCCCTGACCAAATCCACCCACATTAGGATTACTCGTTAATGGTTGATCAAATTTGATGGATTCACCCTCTGAAACAAGAACTTCTGGTCCCGGAGGGATAATATCAACCACTTGACGTCCATCCGATGGATCCGTTATGGTTATTTCATAACCCCCTTTTTCTTTTCGTATGATTTTACTTACTATGCCCGCCCCCGTAGCATTATAAACTGTATTGTTACTCTTGCTTCCGTCGGGATAAATCTGACCCCTTCCCCTATTGCCCCCTACGTATATAGGATATTTTAAGAAGTGAACATCTTTCTTAGTAGCGGGGTCGGGCGAAAGAATTGGAAAGGTGATTTCACTATATTTCTGGCCGGGGACAGGCCCTATCACAAGAATATTTTTTTTATTAGGGCGGTAGCTCTGAAAAGACAAATTGCCTATCTTTTCTTTCATCTCGGGAGAAATACGATCGGGAGGAGCTAATTCAAACCCCTCCGGTAAAATAAGAACAGCCCCCACATTCAAACCCCCTTTCTTACCATTAGCAAGAACTTGTTTAACTTGCTTATCATAAGGAATTCGAACAACTGCTTCAAATACAGTATCAGGGAGTACCGCCTGTGGAACCTCAATATCCACGGGCTTATTAGCTAAATGGCAATTGGCACATACAATACGCCCAGTCGCTTCTCGTGGATTTTCATAACCCTGCTGCGCAAAAATGGGATATGCACTTGAAATGGATGTCCGAGTTATGATATATATCATGAGCGATACGGAAATAGATCGAGTAATATGTTCCTTTATCCAAGAAAAAGTCTTTCTAGTTTGCATGGTCTAATCATTGATTCGAAAATTTCTACAATAAATTGGGCAGGTCGCTAGTATAGTTCCCTGTCCACGATTCTGCTATTTATTGGAATCATTTTACTAGAATACTATAGTATAAGTATAGTATGAAAATCCCCCGTTTTTAATACTTATGTAGAACTACAAAGTAAGAAACATTCGAATTCTAATTGGATTAATATCGACGGATCATTGATTAATCATTCATTGAATGATAAATAACTACAAGTGACGGAGATACACGATTTAAATAACGAAAAATAAAATATTTAAAAATAGTATCGAGAATAACTGGAAAAGTGGAAACAAGACCAGATATAATTTGATCATTATGAACAAATCCAAAATCCTTGTAGACAGAACCAATCATTAGTTCCCAACCGTGGGGTGAATGAAATCCGATACATAAATCGGTTAATAAAAGAATCAAAAAAGCTTTGACTGTATCACTTAAGTTATATAGGAATTCTTGGGTCCAAGAGTTAAGAATAACGAGTTCTTCATTACCTAAAATAGAATAACCGCTTAGAATAACAAAACAGATTAGATTTGTTGAGAAGTGCAAAATCGTATGGATACGATCCTCATTGTGTATCTTGATTAATTGGATCGTTTCTTTGTGGATTTCTATAGGAAGACTTTTTAGATGTGTCTCCGAGTAGTCCTTGATCATTTCTTCCAAGAAGAGGATTTCCTCTAATTCTATGAACTTTTCTAGAATACTTTTTTCTTGAATATCATTCAAAAAAATTTCGGATTGACCAGTATTCGACCAATTAGTAACCCAAGATTCCATACTTTTAGTAAATGAGAGAGAAATCCACCAGGGCAGAAATACTATAGATGCAAGATACAAAGGGGGCGTGAATGCTTTCTTTTTTGCCATTTTTCACCTGTGAATTTTGAATTCACCCACTTCATTTGTCGATTCTATGTGATCAAATATTTCTTTCAAACATGAGTTATAGACAAGGTATCAAACCTATGAATCTATTTTATTTGTGATTTTGTTTGAATCTAGAAAAAATACAGAAATAGACGAAGACTCCACTTCGAATTTGACTGAAGAAATAATACAAAAATAATGTTTCCAGATATCTCAATTCATCAAATTCCAAACAAGTGTCTCCTTTCGATGAATGACCAAAAGAAGTCCTTTAAGGAATGAATATTGTTGAGATTTTGAGACGAAAGAACTCTTTTTCTATCAAAATATCCAACATTTCAAAAAAATTCCACCGATTTACCATAGTCAGGAATAGAATAATTGAGAGAAAGATCTTGTGATGATCAAAAAATAGGTTGAGAAAAAGAAAAGAATTTACAAGACATGATTTATCTACATCTAAAGTCTCACTCAGTTATAGAAAAAACAGGATTCTTCTATTTTTCCCTCCTGCGGAGAAAACATTCGTTCTTCAGCCCAGTCCTTTTCTCAAAAGACTTCAATAGGTACGCGCAAGAAATAGGCCAATTCCGCGGCTTTTTGTTCAATTTCTCGTGGAGTCAAATTCTCATCAGTACGGGTCAACGGAATAGCCCCCCGGCCTCTGATGTCCATATAAAGGATACGGCGAGCATAAATACCCTCTTTAACTTCTATTCTAATGGATTGAATATCTTTTATACGGAATCGGAGGAATATGCGACGATTTTTTCCAGGAAATCCCCAACGAAAAATACACACCACTCCTTCCTTTCTATCGAATTGATCATAACCACTACCTACATTCCAGGAAATTGTGCACCACAAATAGGAACTAATAAAGAGACCCGCGATCCCGTAGAAAGACATCACGACCCCTTGTGGAAAAAAAACGATTTGCTGAGACGGAACAAAAGATATCAAATTTCTACCAAGATAACTAGAAGTTCCAACCAATAAGAATCCTAATGAACCTAAAAAGACGATAAGTGCCCAGCAAAAATTACTTAGTTTTCGAGACCCCGTTATAAGTTCTATCCATATATGTTCTGATCGCCAACTCATACTTGATCCGATTGCATTTTTTTTTGGAATTGAGAAAATACCCCAAATGGTTTTGACTTTACTTTGTTTTGTTTCCGAATGAACTCTCATCAACTAGTGCTAGGTCACATTAAACTAGTGCTAGTTGATGAGAACCTTTAGGAGTAATTCCTCAAATTGGTTAGATCTAAAATAATAACATACCCTTCCTATGTCCTATGATCCCAATATACATATAGATGCACCAACTTTACATTTTTGGTATCCATCGATCTTGATCTATTTCAAACTAGCTAGAATTAAGTTACCCATAGATCATTTTCTGCAGACATAAGAGCTTTTTTTTTTTTTTCCTTTATGTTCGGCAGAAATCGCATGTTCTACCCTATATTCCCGAAATTTCCGAAATAAATATATATCTTAGGCTACAAGTCTAAGTTTCATGAGATGGGGTCCCCTCAGATCTAAACAATCTTGTTTTTTTGAACATAAAGAAATAAAGAAGCCATTGCAAGTGCCGGAAATACTAGGCCTACTAAAGGCACAAAAATGGAGGGGAAGTGGAAAGTTGTCATAAAATGGGTACCTCGATTTACTATTTGTACCTGTTCTTATTTTTTTTTTTAATATCATATTTTTTATTTATACTAATTATAATGAATAATTGTAATTAGTATAAATTCGTAGTTATTATTAATTAATTCCATTTGAAAATTCTTATTAAAGATATAAGTATCTAAGTGATTATATAGAATAAGTCCAAGGAACGTAGAACTAAATAAATGGACTTATTCATCTATCTACATGAAAGATACATATGATAATCCATTTTATCATCTTTCTTCATTTCTTTGTGTTTTGTTCTTGTCTTCGAATTTAATAAGAGTTTCTTACAAATTATCGAAAGATTCATTAGAATACGGGACAGCCGGGATTTTTAGTGAAAATGGGATTTTCGGGAGATGAAGAAAGATACAAAACTATATATCTATTTTTTCTATATTTGAATTGGATTCTATACGTAAGACAAAATTCGGTTTATTTACCTAATTTTACGAAAGGAAGAACCCGTTTTTTATCTTGTTGATAGAGACTTCTTAATTAGTAATCGGGAATACAGGTAAAAAAAAAAAAGGAGTTATCCGCAACTTTCACTTTGGATTCTTTCTACAATTAGATCTTAGGTTACCAAAGAAAACTTCATTCTTAGTTACTTTGATTCCAATAAGTAAACAAGTAGTTTGCTACAAATAAAATAATTCAACCTAGTGCGTTGAATTGGAATTCAAGGGAAAGAAGGCGTGTAGCTTAAATAACTCACTCAGAACGCTTTTTAAAAGATTACGTGGTACAATTAGGTCAAATAAGCCCTTCTGGAATAAATATTCAGCCGCTTGTGAACCTTCGGGTATTGTTTTATTCAATGTTTGTTCAATTACTCTTTTACCCGCAAATGCAATGTAGGAATTTGGTTCGGCAATAATAATATCTCCCAACATACCAAAACTCGCTGTTACCCCACCAGTAGTAGGAGATGTAAGGATTGATACATACAATAACTTTTTATTTGATTGGTAATCATATAAGGCAGCCGATATTTTAGCCATTTGCATCAAGCTCAAACTTCCTTCTTGCATGCGCGCCCCCCCCGAAGAGCACACTATAATAAGAGGTAGAAATTTATTGGTAGCGTACTCAATCAAACGGGTTATTTTCTCCCCGACTACGGATCCCATACTACCCCCCATAAATTGAAAATCCATAACCCCAATTGCTACAGGAATACCGTTTAGTTGACCTACGCCTGTTTGAACAGCCTCGGTTAATCCTGTCTTTCTTTGATAAGAATCAATACGATCTTTATAAGGCTCCTCCTCCGAATGAAATCCAATGGGATCCAGGGAGACCATGTCTTCATCCATAGGATCCCAAGTACCGGGATCGATCGAAACTTCGATTCTTTCTGAACT